AAAAATAGAGAATTAGAAATCGTAACTTGAAACAAGAACTAGAAATTTAAAGCAATAATAAAGAGCCGTCCTGGTTAATAAAACTGAGAAAATTAACTCGGAAAGAAATTTTTTGGAAGCTCCATTGTGGAATTCAGACCTAACCATTCAAGGAGAGGCAGTGGGAACGACAGAACCTATGATTCCATAGGATTTTATTGAAAAGAATCCTAATACTTCATTGGGTGGGATGGCGGAACAAACCAAAAAAATTGTCTTATTTGGTAAGGTTATAAATTAACAAATAAGACAGGAACGAGTAAATATTCGCCCGCGAAATCCTTAAAGATATTTTTTTTTAAGGATTACATCATCTATAAAATATAGAATTTAGATAATATAGACACACACATCTAGATATATTCTAGATCTTCTTTCTTGACTATAGATTTTTAGATTTTAACAAATTGAATAATAAATATAAAAAAAACCTAATTTTTTCTATTATTTATCTATTAATGTGTATCTCTCCCTAATATTTTGGAATATTATGGAATTAGAGAAATTTGCACGCTTTCTCATTTTATTCGCGAGGAGCTGGATGAGAAGAAACTCTCATGTCCAGTTTTGCAGTAGAGATGGAACTAAGAAAGAACCGTCGACTATAACCCCAAAAGAACCAGATTTCGCAAACAACATAGAGGAAGAATGAAAGGAAAATCCTGCCGAGGCAATCTTATTTGTTTTGGTAGATATGCTCTTCAAGCACTTGAACCTGCTTGGATCACGGCGAGACAGATAGAAGCAGGACGAAGAGCAATAACACGATATGCACGTCGTGGTGGAAAAATATGGGTACGTATATTTCCCGACAAACCGGTTACACTAAGACCGACGGAAACACGTATGGGCTCAGGAAAGGGGTCCCCCGAATATTGGGTAGCCATTGTTAAACCAGGCCGTATACTTTATGAAATGGGGGGGGTATCCGAAACTGTAGCTAGAGCAGCTATCTCCATAGCTGCCAGTAAAATGCCCATACGAAGTCAATTTATTCGATTAGAAATATAGAACCCCCTAAAACTAAAAGGAGTATTGAAGATAAAAAAAAACGCCCTGTTTTTCTTTCTGAAAAGACAATATTTCTTTCATCTTTTTGCATTGAAATAACAAATGGAAATCAAAATAATATGATTCAACCTCAGACCCTTTTAAATGTAGCAGATAATAGTGGAGCTCGAAAATTGATGTGTATTCGAGTCATAGGAGCTGCAGGTAATCAGCGATATGCTCGTATTGGTGATGTTATTGTTGCTGTAATCAAAGACGCATTGCCTCAAATGCCCCTAGAAAGATCCGAAGTAATTCGAGCTGTAATTGTACGTACATGTAAAGAGTTCAAATGTGAAGACGGTATAATAATCCGCTATGATGACAATGCAGCGGTTATAATTGATCAAAAAGGAAATCCAAAAGGAACTCGAGTTTTTGGCGCGATTGCTGAGGAATTGAGAGAATTGAATTTTACCAAAATAGTTTCATTAGCTCCTGAAGTATTATAAATACTAGTAGGTGAAATTTAGATCAAAGAATAAATTTAGTAGTTTAGTAGATTGTGTTTTACGTATATGTTTTAAAATCTAAAATGAAAAGAAAAAAAAAAGAAAACATGTTGATTATAGAAAAATTTGGAGGAACCTAGAATTACAGTCTTATGGGCAAGGACACTATTGCTGATTTACTAACCTCTATAAGAAACGCGGACATGAATAAAAAAGGAACAGTTCGAGTAGTATCTACAAATATTACCGAAAACATTGTGAAAATACTTCTACGAGAGGGTTTTATTGAAAGTGTTCGGAAACATCAGGAACGTAACAGATATTTCTTGGTTTCAACTTTACGACATCAAAAGAGAAAGACTAGAAAAGGAATATATAGAACAAGAACCTTTTTAAAGCGTATCAGCCGACCCGGCTTACGAATTTATACCAACTATCAAGGAATTCCTAAAGTTTTGGGTGGAATGGGAATTGCTATTCTTTCTACTTCTCGAGGGATAATGACAGATCGAGAGGCTCGACTAAACAGAATTGGGGGAGAAGTCTTATGTTATATATGGTAATCGCTCCGACTATAGTGCCCGAATTCTATCTCGACCTTCCTATTTTGAAAATAAAAATCGAAAAATAGGAGAAAAAAATATGACAGAAAAAAAAAATAGGAGAGAAAAAAAAAACCCGAGAGAAGCAAAAGTCACTTTCGAAGGTTTAGTTACGGAAGCCCTACCCAATGGAATGTTCCGCGTTCAGCTAGAGAATGACACCATCATCCTGGGCTATATTTCAGGAAAGATCCGTTCTAGTTCTATACGAATACTGATGGGGGATAGAGTCAAAATTGAAGTAAGTCGTTATGATTCAAGCAAAGGACGTATAATTTATAGACTTCCCCATAAAGATTCGAAGCGTATCGAAGACTCGAAAGATAGCGAAGATTTGAAAGATAGCGAAGATTCAAAGGATTAGGGTTTTCTTTTTTCTAGCGGAATAAATTCGAAGTTCAAAAATTCAAGCGAAGAGACTTATTTTTTCCAAAATATTAGATTCATAGTTTAAGAAAGGATACGGAAATATGAAAATAAGAGCTTCCGTTCGTAAAATTTGTACAAAATGTCGACTGATTCGTAGGCGTGGACGAATTAGAGTCATTTGCTCTAATCCGAAGCATAAACAAAGACAGGGGTAATCTTTCGAAAAAGAACTTTACTTTCTAAAAAATAAAAAAGTACCCGCGGAAATGTTCCAATTCTAAATAAAATAATTTTAAATAATTAAAGTAAAGGGTATATTTTACCCTGAAACGGATATCTTTGTATCTTTTTTTCTTTTTGTTATTTCTAACTCATATTTATGAGATAATAAAATATGGCAAAAGCTATACCAAAAATTGGTTCACGTAAGAAAGTGCGTATTGGTTTACGTAGGAATGCACGTTTTAGTCTACGGAAAAGTGCACGTAGAATAACAAAAGGGGTTATTCATGTTCAAGCTAGTTTCAACAATACCATTATAACTGTTACAGACCCGCAAGGTCGGGTGGTTTTCTGGTCCTCCGCAGGTACTTGTGGATTCAAAAGCTCAAGAAAAGCATCACCCTATGCTGGTCAAAGAACAGCAGTAGATGCTATTCGTACAGTAGGTTTGCAACGAGCAGAAGTTATGGTAAAGGGCGCTGGTAGTGGAAGAGATGCCGCATTACGAGCCATTGCTAAAAGCGGTGTGCGATTAAGTTGTATACGCGATGTAACACCTATGCCGCATAATGGATGTCGACCGCCTAAAAAAAGACGTCTGTAAAAGAATTAATCTGTTTTCAAGAGAAATAAACGATTCAATGATCAAATAATAATACTAGTCTATTATGGTTCGAGAGGAGGTAGCAGGATCCACTCAAACACTACAGTGGAAGTGTGTTGAATCAAGAGTAGATAGTAAGCGTCTTTATTATGGTCGTTTCATTCTGTCCCCGCTTAAAAAAGGTCAAGCGGACACCGTCGGTATTGCCTTGCGAAGAGCTTTACTTGGAGAAATAGAAGGAACATGTATCACACGCGCAAAATTTGGGAGCGTGCCACACGAATATTCTACAATAGCGGGTATTGAGGAATCCGTACAAGAAATTTTACTAAATTTGAAAGAAATTGTATTGAGAAGTAATCTCTATGGAGTTAGAGACGCATCAATTTGCGTCAAAGGTCCTAGATACATAACTGCTCAAGATATAATCTTACCACCTTCCGTAGAAATCGTTGATACGGCACAACCTATAGCTAACTTGACAGAGCCCATTGATTTTTGTATTGAGTTACAGATAAAGAGAGATCGTGGATATCAGACAGAACTCACAAAGAACTATCAAGATGGAAGTTATCCTATAGATGCTGTATCCATGCCTATTCGAAATGTGAATTATAGTATTTTTTCTTGTGGGAATGGAAATGAAAAACACGAGATACTTTTTTTAGAAATATGGACTAATGGAAGTTTAACCCCTAAAGAAGCGCTTTATGAGGCTTCTCGTAATTTGATTGATTTATTCCTCCCTTTTCTACACGCGGAGGAAGAGGGAACGAGTTTCGAAGAAAATAAAAACAGGTTTACTCAGCCCCTTTTGACTTTTCAAAAAAGATTAACTACTCTAAAGAAAAACAAAAAAGGAATTCCATTGAATTGTATTTTTATTGATCAATTAGGATTGCCTTCTAGAACGTATAATTGTCTCAAAAGGGCCAATATACATACACTATTGGACCTTTTGAGTAAGACTGAAGAAGATCTTATGAGAATTGAAAATTTTCGTATGGACGATAGAAAACAGATATGGGACACTCTAGAGAAGTATCTCCCAATGGATTTACTTAAGAATAAGCTCTCGTTTTAAATCCATTACAATTTTTTGTTCTTCTTCTTTTTCGAGTTAGAATAAAAAGAAAAAAGAAAACAATTTTGCATCTTTGGTACAATCTATATTTTCGCGAAATGGATCATAATAAAATGAATTTTAGGTATCTAGGGAAGATTCACTTGGAAGTAACTATTTCCTAGATACCTATGCAGGGTACTTCACGGTTGAATGAATCAAAAAATACCTAAAAAAGACCTAAAGTTAAAGATTTATCAATGGGTAATGTTGCTCCAATACCTAACCAAAGAGCTACTGCAGTACCGATTAAAAAAACGGTCGTAGCTACTGGGCGACGAAAGGGATTTTGGAATTTATTCACATTCTCTAGAAAGGGTACTGTCAATAAGCCTGTTGGCACAGAAACCATTAAGAGAACGCCCAATAACTTATTGGGTACCGTACGGAGTATTTGAAACACGGGAAAGAAGTACCACTCAGGTAATATTTCCAGAGGAGTTGCAAACGGATCCGCCGGTTCACCAATCATTGATGGCTCGAGAACCGCTAAACCTACATTACATGCAATAGTACCTAGAATTACTACTGGAAAAATATATAAAAGATCATTGGGCCATGCGGGTTCCCCGTAATAATTATGTCCCATCCCTTTAGCTAATTTAGCTCTTAATACAGGATCATTTAAGTCTGGTTTCTTTGTTATTGGGATAGGTGAACTCGCTAGGATCCATCCCCCAAAGGAACCGGACATGAGAATTTATCATCATCCGGCTCGAGCAAGAATGAAAGAAATAAGACCGCGGAAGATCCATAATAGAATTATGGTATATAATGACTCAATGACTCTAGACAAGAAAAGCTTTATCATATTATCTTTTCCGAAGTTGGATCTACAACTACTCATTGAAAAGAATCCTATTCTTATGGGTAAATGCTCAATATCCAAGTAGGCTTACAAATTTGATCATGATCAATTGCTTTCTGGATTGTCTCATGTCTCTTGTTTAGTTGGTGTTTATCCCCCCACTATCGCAAGTTTCTTACCTCCAAACAAAATATTTACTTGTTACTAATAAAAAATAAAAAAGTTTAGCCTACATTCTTCCTTAGATCCCTTCTTTTACTCCGATAGTATTGCGGATCACAATCGATGCAAAGAAAATGAATGCATTTCCATACTATAATAAAAAAGGGTAAGTATAATATTGGATCATGTCACATGACTTATTCCATTTCTACTCTATGGGATCTTACGGAGCCTGTTCATGGATGACATGGTTGGGTATGATCATAGAAAATATTCTCCTCAAGTGAACCAGCCTATCCTTCCTAGGTAGGAGACTTACGTGTTGATTGGATGCGGAGACACCTTTGATTGTGAATTCTAATGTGGCAGATCCAATTCTTTATCTGCATGGCCAAACCAATAATTCAAGTCACACACTCCCATAATCCGCCTTTTTTTCTTTCGTAAAATTAACTTCAACTATTTGTATCAAAATACTTCGGAGTTGAAGAGAAGTATCCAAATGACATGTGTTATTTTACAATAACCCATGTTTGTAGCAATGAAATACGATAACCTACCCGATATGATATATGAGAATTCTAATTCTCTATAGATATGCCTTCCCTATAAAGGACCCGAAATACCTTGCTTACGTATCATTGGAAAGTGCATTAACATAAATACGGCAGTAAGCAGAGGCAGTACAAAGGTATGTAAACTATAAAAACGAGTCAAAGTGGATTGACCCACACTAGCACTTCCACGTAATAACTCCACTAAAGGCGATCCTATTACCGGAATGGCATCAGGTACACCTGTCACAATTTTGACTGCCCAATAACCAATTTGATCCCAAGGCAAAGAATAACCAGTTACACCAAATGATGCAGTCAAAACAGCCAAAACCACACCTGTGACCCAAGTTAATTCGCGGGGTTTTTTAAATCCACCTGTGAGATACACACGAAATACATGCAGGATCATCATTAGAACCATCATACTTGCTGACCATCGATGAACTGATCGGATTAACCAACCAAAGTTGGCCTCGGTCATTATGTATTGAACCGAAGAAAAAGCCTCTGTAACCGTTGGGCGGTAGTAAAAAGTCATAGCAAAACCGGTAGCGACTTGTACTAGAAAACAAGTAAGTGTAATTCCCCCTAAACAATAAAATATGTTGACATGGGGGGGAACATATTTACTAGTTATATCATCTGCAATTGCCTGAATCTCAAGACGTTCCTCAAACCAATCATATACTTTATTGAGATAGGTAACTAACCCAAGCCCCCCTCTAAGAGCCGTATATGAAAATTTCATCTCGTACGGCTCAAGCAGAAACACACAAATTTTCAACGAATATTAGAAAAAAAAAGGTTCAAAACTTCATCAGCCACTGGATTGGGTCGATTTGCCTTGAAGATATGAAATAAGAAAAATTCGGAATATATTCTTTGTTATGATAATGCCAAAAAATCTCAAGTTGGCTCATCCGTCTTTCTTCCTTTCCCTTATGCTGGTCATTCGGGGCCTCTTGACTTTTCTCTTCCCTATTTTTTTTTTGATTTGTTTTTTTTTGTGCATAATCGTAATATAGAAATTATCTTGTTGCGATCCTATGAATCAGTTCAATAAAAACCTTAGATTCATACTAGAGCCACGATGATTGAGTCTCAAGCTAACCAAAAGGCAAGGGTTCTTCGAATAAGAACCACTTGATAATCATTTATGGAATCGGTGTAATGACTCGGCAAAATCGAGAGAAAAAAAGTTGTCTTTTGGGCAAACAAAATTGGAAGGAAGAAAATTTCTTTTTTATTTTTATTTAAGAACTACTTGAATTTTTCAGTCTGGTTGCGAGGTCTTAATAGTGAGTATGAATCATAGTTCCATTTTTTTTGATCCACTCTATCTATTTCGTGTTCCAGATACTAGAATAAATAATATCTGACGAATTAGAATCATCTTGATAGAGATAACAGGCCCTTTCTATGTATTATCAATAGGATCAATTCTAACAAGTCACACACTCATATTCCAGAGATACCGAAACAAAAAAATTCCGCGGTCGAACTACCATAATGTCTAGAAATGTAGAGCTTAAACTAGAAAGGCTTTTTTGGATGGAAAAACTATGACTTCCTGTTTTTTTTAGTTAGTAGAAACCTAATTGGTTAAAATTCCGTCCAGTAAAACAGAAGAATTATAAATTTCTAAAATGATAGATAGGAATATAGCGAATAAAGCCATAGCGACTCCCATAAAAGGAGTGGTCCCCCAACCCGGAGCTACTTTTCCATATTCCGAATTCAAGGGTTTCAATAAACTACCTGCACCAGTTCGTTTTGGCCTAGGTTTAGAACTATCTTCAACGGTTTGTGTAGCCATAAATTCTATTTCATCATTGGTGTTGACTTTGTATACTATTCCGTTGTAGTTGTAAATACACGATCTTTTCGTAGATCCATTGTAATCTTGAAATTCTATAAAAATGGAAACAGCAACTTTAGTCGCCATCTCCATATCTGGTTTACTTGTAAGCTTTACTGGGTATGCCTTATATACCGCGTTTGGGCAACCCTCTCAACAATTAAGAGATCCATTCGAAGAACACGGGGACTAATTGAAGTAAGAAGTCTACCCATCTGGTAGACTTCTTACTTCAATGAAATTATTTTATTCTTTTAGTTGGAGTTGGTGGAACCTTAGGTGGTTCTCGGAAAAAGATAGCGAAAAAAATTATCCCTAAAGTAGAAACTAAAAGGAACGTATAAACCAATGCTTCCATAGATTCGATCGTGGTTTATTTACAATTATAACTTCCACACCTATTCATTTGTCATTTGGGAAAATTTCCCATATAAAGAAAGAAAAAGAGTTAAAGAAAGGATGGGAGATGTTTCCCATGTCAAATCAAAAAAGAGAGGTCAAAGATACCATAACAATGTGTATCAGACTGCCTGTTTCCTTGTAGTTGGATCTCCCACTTTTTGGAATGTTCCAAATTCCACTTGAGCATCCAAATCTGGATCAATACCAGCAAAAACATCTCGGAACAAGGTTCTAGCGCCATGCCAAATGTGTCCGAAAAAGAAGAGCAAAGCAAAGGTAGCATGACCAAAAGTGAACCAACCCCTTGGACTGCTGCGAAAAACACCATCTGATTTCAAAGTAGCTCGATCTAATTCAAAAATTTCCCCTAATTGAGAACGCCTCGCATATTTTTTTACAGTAGCAGGATCAGAATAACTTACTCCATTAAGTTCGCCACCATAGAACTCCACCGTTACTCCTACTTGTTCAACACTATATTTGGATTCTGCTCTTCTAAAAGGAACGTCCGCTCTCACAATTCCCTCTTCATCTACCAAAACAACCGGAAACGTTTCAAAAAAAGTAGGCATACGGCGTACAAAAAGCTCGCGTCCTTCTTTATCTCTAAAAACGGGATGTCCTAACCAGCCAACAGCTATTCCATCCCCATTGTCCATTGAGCCCGCTCTGAATAATCCCCCTTTTGCAGGATTATTACCAATATAATCATAAAAGGCTAATTTTTCGGGAATTTTAGACCAAGCTTCTGATAAACTAAGATTTTCGGCTAAACCATTGCTAACTCTTCGATATATTTCTTGCTGAAAGTATCCCTGATCCCATTGATAACGAGTAGGCCCGAATAATTCGATTGGGGTTGTTGCTGACCCATACCACATAGTTCCAGCAACTACGAAAGCTGCAAAAAAAACAGCAGCGATACTACTGGAAAGTACAGTTTCAATATTGCCCATACGTAATCCTTTGTATAGACGTTGAGGCGGACGGACACTAAGATGGAATAAACCCGCTAATATACCCAATGTACCCGCAGCAATATGATGAGAAGCTATTCCCCCCGGGACAAAAGGATCAAAACCTTCCGCACCCCATGCTGGATTTACAGCTTGTACTTTTCCAGTTAGTCCATAAGGATCGGATACCCATATCCCAGGACCATACAAACCCGTTACATGAAATGCGCCAAAGCCAAAGCAAGCCACCCCTGCAAGAAATAAATGAATTCCAAAGATCTTGGGCAAATCTAAAGAGGGTTTCCCCGTCCGCTCATCAGAGAATATTTCTAGGTCCCAATATACCCAATGCCAGATCGCTGCCAAGAAACACAAACCAGAAAACACAATATGTGCACCCGCCACACCTTCATAACTCCAAATACCCGGATTTGTTACAGTTCCTCCTGAAATACTCCAACCACCCCAGGAATCCGTTATTCCTAAACGAGTCATGAAGGGAATGACGAACATACCTTGTCTCCACATTGGATCCAGAACAGGATCAGAGGGATCAAAAACTGCTAATTCGTATAAAGCCATCGAGCCAGCCCACCCAGAAACTAGAGCTGTGTGCATTATATGCACCGCAAGTAATCGACCCGGATCATTCAATACGACAGTATGAACACGATACCAAGGCAAACCCATGGAAATACCCCTTTAGCAAAGAAAAATAGACACGATGTCGCTTTATTTTATCGCATTGGAAAAGACTATCCATATCCTATGTACCTAACCCTTCTAGGGGATTCTGTGTCAGAAAGCGTTAATATTTATTTCATTTCATTAAAAATAAGAAGCCAATTCTGTTCATAAGAAGAAAGAGAAGCAGATCTATTCTATACTCGATAAGTGCCAATATGCAATGGTTAACTTGGCCAATTTTGAAAAACGAAGAATAGATCCCTACCCCTCTTTGTTTATCATTTGAATCGCCGATTCCTTTTTCTTTATTCAATCTGTCTTACTTTCTTTATACGTATAACCTTTCAATCTATGTATTATTTCAATCTACGTATTAATATAATCTATACTATTCATATTAAATCTATAGTATTCATATAGAATAAGAATAAAAATGAAGACAATAAACTGGGGATTCTTTCTTTCTCTTCTATTCTTACGTTTCCATATTAAAGTGTAGTTTTCTTACTTAAATTTAATAATATTAATCTAATATGCCCATTGGTGTTCCAAAAGTACCTTACCGGATTCCCGGAGATGAAGAAGCGACTTGGGTTGACTTATACAATGTTATGTATCGAGAAAGGACACTTTTTTTAGGTCAAGAGATTCGTTGCGAGATCACGAATCATATTACAGGTCTCATGGTATATCTCAGTATAGAAGATGGACTTAGTGATATTTTTTTGTTTATAAACTCCCCAGGCGGGTGGCTAATCTCAGGAATGGCTATTTTTGATACGATGCAAACGGTGACACCAGATATATATACAATATGCCTTGGAATAGCCGCGTCCATGGCGTCCTTCATTCTACTTGGAGGAGAACCCACCAAGCGTATAGCATTCCCTCACGCGAGGATTATGCTTCATCAACCCGCTAGTGCTTATTATCGGGCAAGGACACCAGAATTTTTACTAGAAGTAGAAGAGTTACACAAAGTTCGCGAAATGATTACAAGGGTTTATGCACTAAGAACAGGCAAACCCTTTTGGGTTGTATCCGAAGACATGGAAAGGGATGTTTTTATGTCAGCAGACGAAGCCAAAGCTTATGGACTTGTCGATATTGTAGGAGATGAAATGATTGACGAGCACTGCGATAATGATCCAGTGTGGTTTCCGGAAATGTTTAAGGATTGGTAGTGTCCGGATTTCTTGTAAAGTTATTTCAGACCCAAATTAGGGTTTTCTTCGATTTAATAGAAAATAGAAATAGAAAGACTTCATGATGATCAATCATCAGGTTAAGATGGATCTAAACCAATCCATTTTTTTCTATACACATAACACATACAACATGCCAACGGTTAAACAACTTATTAGAAACGCAAGACAGCCAATACGAAATGCTAGAAAAACGGCCGCGCTTAAAGGGTGCCCTCAGCGTCGAGGAACATGTGCTAGGGTGTATGTGCGACTCGTTCAGATCATAACTTCAAACAAATAAAAAAAATTTGGAAGTATCCATGATTAGTACCAATGAATAGGATATAGCTTTTCTATCCTAGATTTCTATGGTATATGGAATTTTTGGTTTCCTTTGGTGCAAATCCAATTATCTAAATTGGAAATAAGAAGCAATTCCCCCATTGGTAGCAAATGGTTATCCATTAAGCGGAGGAAATAGTAATAAAAAGAAAAAGGCTTATGCTCCTTTATCTTAAAAGAACGGACTAACAGGGTCAGCTACTTAGCCAACTTTCATAATTAAATACCGTCACTGTATGGATAACTCTTATTGTGAAAAGAGCTATTTACTCTATAATGGATAGGTAGAGCCAAAGAATGTGAACTATACAAGTTCACAATACCTTTTGATGAAAGAAAGGGCTCCGGTGTATAGAGAGGGCCTTACCGTTTAAAAGGGAACCATAGAAACGATGGAACCCACTATTTTTTTAGTATCGTTAGAATTAATTTGTTATTTCGCATAGAAATAACTGAACGGAGTGTAATAAAAAATCGTGGTTGGGAAGGTTACTATAGCAAAAGCCATTGGAATTAATATTTTATATATCGGAATAATTCGTTTTGTTATTAATGGAAAAAAGGATGGCTAAAAGAAGAGAAATAATTAGTTATTCATTAAGGTTAATTTGATTCAATGACCAGAGTTCCGCGAGGATATATAGCCCGGAGACGACGAACAAAAATGCGTTCATTTGCCTCAAACTTTAGAGGGGCTCATTTAAGACTTAATCGAATGATTACCCAACAGGTAAAAAGAGCTTTTGTTTCCTCTCATCGAGATAGAGGTAGGCAAAAGAGGGATTTTCGTCGTTTGTGGATCACTCGGATAAACGCAGCAACGCGGATATATAAAGTATTTGATAGTTATAGTAAATTAATACACAACCTGTACAAGAAGAAATTGATTCTTAATCGTAAAATGCTTGCACAAGTAGCTGTATCAAATCCAAATAATCTTTACACGATTTCCAATAAAATAAAGATCATCAATTAAAGGGATAAATAAAGTAATATAATATACTGGAATAATAAAAACCGAATTCCCGGAGAGGGCACTCCGGGAAGATACAATAAATTAAGATTAAGTGGTAGGAATCAACGAGCAGGATTACTTTCTTTATAATATATATAGGTCTGGCCCTTTCGAATAAAACATCAACAATCGGAACTTAAGTTCCGATTGTTGTTTCTTAAATTTTGGTTGTAGTTTCTTAAGTTTCGATTGGAATTGTACTTTTCCGTTAATTGAGGAATATGTCTATTTTTTCTAGGTCTAGAACCCGTAATTATTGAAATTGACTGGGCTTGAAATTGCTTTTCGTTCTCATAGTTACGAAACGGTAAGAAAGATAAAATACGAGCCTGTTTTATAGCAAGAGTAATTAATCGTTGTTGTTTCAAGGTTAATCTATTTATTCGTCTAGATAATATTTTTCCTTGTTCACTAATAAATCTATTAATTAAACTCATGTTTCTATAATCAATTCGATCTCCCGGGCCAATCCGAGGACGCCTACGAAAAGGTTGTTTAGATTTACGAAAAGGTTGTTTGAATTTACGAAAAGGTTGTTTGGATTTACGAAAGGTTTGCTTGGATTTATTAAAAGTTTGTTTGGATTTACGAAAGGGTTGCTTAGATTTAAGAAAAGGTTGTTTAGATGTATACATGATTTATTCCTTATTTAAAATTTTAAAATTGAAAAAAAAAAATTCATTTATTTATTTTATTATTTTATTAATTTCGGATCCAGAAGAAGTAGTTTTTCTTTGATCCATATCTTATTTAATTAATCTTATAGTATATGAATACCCTCTATACATATGAAATAATATCTACCGGAAATCAGATGAGTTGATTTGTATTTTATACTATACTTTTTTTATATATTAAATAGAAAGTTCTTAGTCTTTCCGTTTTTTGGAAAGATCGAACACACGATGGATGTTCCTATTTCTTTATTTCGTGATGAGTCGTATGCTTGCGACAATAACGACAAAATTTTTTGAATTCTAATTGTCCGGGTGTATTGTGGCGATTCTTTTGAGTACTATATCTAGAAATCCCCGTCGATTCCTCGTTGGCACCTTTTCGAACACAACTGATGCATTCCAAAATAACCTTGATTCTAACATCTTTTCCCTTGGCCATGAACCTCCTTTTCTGTTTGGATTGGCTTAACTTAATTCTTCTACTTATTCTTTATATTCTTCTATTTTGAATCCGAAGAAGAAGAATAAAATCCATTAGAATAAATTTTTTGAATTCTTAAATTAAGTAATAAAAAATAAAGAAATAATTAAAGAATACAATCCTTGTCGAATTAGCAAAGATTTTGCTTCGAAACCTTTTCATTTAATTAGCCAGCCCAGCCTTTTTCTTTTTCTATGCTCTGATTTCTGAGGCCCGTTTAGCTTGGATACCACTTTAAATTGAATTTATTTTTCATGACTCTGAGGTTTAACCCAATCCATCTTTTCTTTCTTTTTCCTTCCGATACTAAATAAAAGGATTCAAAAGGGTCAAATTTTGTCATGTCACAAAGAATTCTATTCCTCAATTAAAAAAAAGGGAATGACAAAGCATCTGGAAATAAACGATTAATTTCTATCAATAAACCTGCTAAAGCACCAAACCATAGAGTACTTAGCACGGGTGCTACAGAGAGATATGTTTTTATATCCCGCATTGAAAATCCTCCTTCCTTGTTGGAATACATATATGATCAGAAACTCTTGCCCAAGATTGTTATGCTATATATAAAATGAACGATATAGGCGAAATTTTATTGGATTTTAGATGTATATAATTCCTTAATTATATGAAACCATTACCAAGGATATATAAAATGAACGATATAGGCGAAATTTTATTGGATTTTAGATGTATATAATTCCTTAATTATATGAGACCAAAAAGAAGAAATGACAGGAGGGTTCTATATAGATCGAGAAATAAGAATAAAATTACAATGTGGAAAAGAAGACAGGAATTGTGTACAATGGCATTGTACAACAATTTGGAAAAGGGATGTAGCGCAGCTTGGTAGCGCGTTTGTTTTGGGTACAAAATGTCACAGGTTCAAATCCTGTCATCCCTACCTATTACTTTTTTATTCTTTTTGGGCAGTAGCGAAGAGATCAATTGAAAGTAAAGTGGGTATAACTTGAATTTGTGGAGACTATACGTACGTGAGATACGTTAGGAATAGAAAAATATTTTCATTTTGAATGAATGAAAGCGCTCTTAGTTCAGTTCGGTAGAACGCGGGTCTCCAAAACCCGATGTCGTAGGTTCAAATCCTACAGAGCGTGATTCCATCTATCTTATGTCGAAGCAGAGTAAAATAATTTAACAAAACAAAGTGGAATTGCAACTCGAATTTGACCTCCTCCAGACCAGAGAGGAGGTCAATAAAAAAATAAAAATTACTCAATCAAAGATCCAACTGATCCCCACGCCTGTATTGCAAATATGCAGTCACGAATAATCCCGCTAAAGTAATAGGAATTAGGCCTAAGACGATTCCAAATAGAAAAACTTCAATCATTTTGATTTGTTCGAGGTGATAAAAAAAGAGGTACGATCTATCCCTAAATA